GTTAACGTAGCTTAAAACAAAGCATGGCACTGAAAATGCCAAGATGAACCTTAAAAAGTTCCGATAGCACAAGAGCCTGGTCCTGACTTTAGCATCAGTTCTGGCCTGTATTACACATGCAAGCACCCGCACACCTGTGAGAATGCCCCGCATCCCCCTTCCGGGGAGCAGGAGCGGGCATCAGGCACACTTAGCGTAGCCCAAGACGCCTTGCTCAGCCACACCCACAAGGGAATTCAGCAGGGATAAATATTAAGCCATGAGTGAAAGCTCGACTTAGTCAGGGCCAAGAGAGCCGGTTAAACTCGTGCCAGCCACCGCGGTTATACGAGGGGCTCAAATTGATATTGTACGGCGTAAAGAGTGATTAGAAAAAATGGATAGACTAAAGCCGAACATCCCCTGAGCTGTCATACGCTACTGAGCGAAATGAAGCCCCGCAACGAAAGTAGCTTTAATAACTTTGAACTCACGAGAGTTAAGGAACAAACTGGGATTAGATACCCCATTATGCTTAACCTTAAACAACGATGGCTAGGTACTACTACCATCCGCCAGGGGACTACGAGCACTAGCTTAAAACCCAAAGGACTTGGCGGTGCTTCAAACCCACCTAGAGGAGCCTGTTCTATAACCGATAATCCTCGTTAAACCTCACCACCCCTTGCCAAATACCGCCTATATACCGCCGTCGTCAGCTTACCTCTTGAGAGCCTCATAGTAAGCCCAATGGGCTACGCCCAGCACGTCAGGTCGAGGTGTAGCGAATGGGGTGGAACGAAATGGGCTACATTTTCTGACGCAGAAAATACGGAAAGTGCCATGAAACGAGCACGACTGAAGGTGGATTTAGCAGTAAAAGAGAAACAGAGAGTCTCTTTGAAGATGGCTCTGAAGCGCGTACACACCGCCCGTCACTCTCCTCGAACTAAACCGCAGACGCTATGTAAACAGACGCCCAGAAGACAAAAAGAGGAGGCAAGTCGTAACACGGTAAGTGTACCGGAAGGTGCACTTGGAAAAATTAGAGTGTAGCTAAGAAGAATAGCATTTCCCTTACACCGAAAAGGCGCTCGTGCAAGTCGAGCCATTCTAAGTTAAACAGCTAGCCTAACCGCACGGAACTCCAAGTAAACGACCACACATAGCCGGCCAACTCCTCCTCCCCATAAAACATTTTACCACCTAAGTATAGGCGACAGAAAAGGAACAGACTTAGAGCGATAGAAAAAGTACCGCAAGGGAAAGCTGAAAGAGAAGTGAAACAACCCATAAAAACGACAAGAAGCAGAGACTAACCCTTGTACCTTTTGCATCATGGTTTAGCAAGTAAGAATCAGGCAAAGAGAACTTTAGTTTGAATTCCCGAAACTAGACGAGCTACTCCGGGGCAGCCTTATAGGGCCAACCCGTCTCTGTTGCAAAAGAGTGGGAAGACCCCCGAGTAGAGGTGATAAACCTACCGAGCCTAGTTATAGCTGGTTGCTTAAGAAATGAATGTTAGTTCAGCCCTGTATGACTCTACACCCAAAACAATGCCTTTGACATAAGGAAAAAGTAACTTGCAGGAGTTAGTCGAAGGGGGTACAGCCCCTTTGAAATAGGACACAACCTTGTTTGGGAGGACAAGGATCACAGTTTAAAAGGACAAGATTACCTCAGTAGGCCCAAGAGCAGCCACCTGTAGAGAAAGCGTTAAAGCTCCGGTAAAAACAAGCCGATAATAAGGATATTATACTCCTCACCCCCCAAATATATTAAGCTATTCTATGCACCCATAGAAGAAACAATGCTAAAATCAGTAATAAGGGGGTGCCAGACCCCCTCCTAGCACATGTGTAAGTCAGAGCGGACTAACCCCTGGCAATCACCGGACCCAAGCGAAGAGGGAATAAAAACGGAACACAACACACAAGAAAACACTATTGAAACACAACCGTTACCCCAACACAGGTGTGCACCAAGGAAAGACTAAAAGGGGAGGAAGGAACTCGGCAAACACAAACCTCGCCTGTTTACCAAAAACATCGCCTCTTGCCAACAAAGAAGTATTAGAGGTCCCGCCTGCCCTGTGACCGCAAAGTTTAACGGCCGCGGTATCCTGACCGTGCGAAGGTAGCGTAATCATTTGTCTTTTAAATGAAGACCTGTATGAATGGCATAACGAGGGTTTAACTGTCTCCCTTCCCCAGTCAATGAAATTGATCTACCCGTGCAGAAGCGGGTATATAACCATAAGACGAGAAGACCCTATGGAGCTTTAGACAAAGGATCGCGCATGTAAAGAGGGCCTATTATCCAAAGGGACTACAGTGGCCGTGAAACCAAATGTACAACGAACCGAGTGTCTTCGGTTGGGGCGACCATGGGGGAGAGAAAAGCCCCCACGAGGAACGGGGAAACCCTGAGCTAAGAGGGACACCTCTAAGCAGCAGAAAATCTGACCGCAACTGACCCAGGACGACGCTCCTGATCAACGAACCAAGTTACCCTAGGGATAACAGCGCAATCCTCTCCCAGAGTCCATATCGACGAGGGGGTTTACGACCTCGATGTTGGATCAGGACATCCTAATGGTGCAGCCGCTATTAAGGGCTCGTTTGTTCAACGATTAATAGTCCTACGTGATCTGAGTTCAGACCGGAGTAATCCAGGTCGGTTTCTATCTATGATATTTCTTCTTCCTAGTACGAAAGGACCGGAATGAAGGGGGCCAATACTAACAGCAAGCCTCACCCTTACCCGCTGAAAACAGATGAATCGGGCAAAAGGACATATTCCACACCCAGAAATAATGGCATGTTAAGGTGGCAGAGCCCGGTAATTGCAGAAGACCTAAGACCTTCCTCTCGGGGGTTCAACTCCCCCCCTTAACTATGAACGCAATCTTAACTCACCTAGTGAATCCTTTATTGTATATTGTACCGGTTCTCTTGGCCGTCGCATTTCTAACCCTTCTAGAACGCAAAGTACTAGGCTACATGCAGCTACGGAAAGGACCTAATATTGTCGGACCATATGGTCTCCTTCAACCAATTGCTGATGGAGTCAAACTATTCATTAAAGAACCCATTCGTCCTTCCACCTCCTCCCCATTTCTATTTCTTGCTACCCCCACCTTAGCACTTGCCCTTGCTCTCACTATGTGAGCGCCAATACCTATGCCTTATCCAGTAGTGGAACTTAATCTGGGCATTCTGTTCGTACTAGCTATTTCCAGTCTGGCAGTCTACTCCATCCTTGGGTCAGGGTGAGCATCTAATTCAAAATATGCCCTAATCGGGGCCCTACGAGCCGTCGCCCAAACAATCTCTTACGAGGTTAGTTTAGGCCTGATTCTCCTCTCCGTAATTATTCTTGCGGGCGGCTTCAACCTAAAAACCTTCAATATTGCCCAAGAGGCAACGTGACTTATAATACCCGCCTGACCACTGGCAGCAATATGGTACATCTCCACCCTAGCTGAGACAAACCGGGCCCCTTTCGACCTGACCGAAGGGGAATCAGAACTGGTATCCGGATTTAATGTAGAATATGCGGGGGGCCCTTTCGCCCTATTCTTTTTGGCTGAATACTCTAACATTTTACTGATGAACACCCTTTCCGCGGTCCTGTTCATAGGGGCTATGCACACCCCGCTTATACCAGAACTAACCACCATAAACTTGATGGTAAAAGCCGCCATGCTCTCAGTCGTGTTTCTGTGAGTTCGAGCCTCTTACCCACGGTTTCGATACGACCAATTAATGCACCTAACATGGAAAAACTACTTGCCACTTACACTTGCCCTACTCATCTGAAACCTGGCCCTGCCCATTACCCTTGCAGGGGTCCCCCCGATCAGCTAGGGGAAATGTGCCTGAATAAAAGGACTACTTTGATAGAGTAAATTATGGGAGTTAAAGTCCCCCCATTTCCTTAGGAGGAAGGGCCTCGAACCCATCCTCAAGAGATCAAAACTCTTGGTGCTCCCACTACACTACCTCCTAGTAAAGTCAGCTAAAAAAGCTCTCGGGCCCATACCCCGAACATGTTGGTTAGAATCCTTCCTTTACTAATGAATCCATATGTGCTTTTTGTCCTGATTACAAGCCTAGGGCTTGGCACCACAATCACTTTTGCCAGCTCACACTGACTCCTCGCCTGAATAGGCCTAGAGATTAGTACTCTCGCGATTGTCCCACTAATAGCTCAGCACCACCACCCCCGGGCCGTAGAGGCCACTACAAAATACTTCCTTACACAAGCCACGGCGGCAGCACTCCTGTTGTTCACCGCCACATCAAATGCATGGATTACAGGGCAATGGGAAATTCAACAACTCTCTCACCCTGTCACTATCACTGTCGCAATGCTTGCCCTGGGGCTCAAAGTAGGCCTCGCACCTATGCACTTTTGACTGCCTGAAGTACTCCAAGGCCTGAACCTAACTACTGGGCTGATCCTCTCCACTTGGCAAAAGCTAGCGCCTATAGCACTAATTTACCAGCTCTCGTCAGAAGTAGGACAACCCCTAATACTCACCCTGGGGATCATATCTGCTCTTGTTGGTGGATGGGGGGGCCTCAACCAGACGCAACTACGGAAGGTACTGGCTTATTCCTCCATTGCTCACATGGGTTGGATAATGATCGTGATGAAGTATATACCCAACCTCATATTAATAAACCTAGCCTTATACATCATGATAACTTCATCAGCTTTTATGGCACTGAAGATAGTCACGGCCACGAAACTGAACACACTAGCAACTGGGTGAACAAAGGCACCGCTTCTCACGGCCCTGACTATGGCCACAATAATATCTCTTGGGGGATTGCCCCCCCTCACCGGGTTCGCACCAAAGTGGATAATCCTCGACGAGCTGGCCAAGCAGGACCTCCCTCTAGTGGCCACGATTATGGCTCTCGGGGCCCTGCTTAGCCTTTTTTTCTACATACGCATCTGTTATAGCATGACGCTAACCCTATCTCCTAACACAGGGAATGCAAAAACACCATGGCGACTAAGCTCGAAGCAAACCATAATACCCCTTTCGAGCGCTGCTGTCGCAGCCACAATGGCCCTTCCCATGACCCCCATTCTGATGGCAATTACTACGTAGAGACTTAGGATAACCGCTAGACCAAAAGCCTTCAAAGCTTTAAGTAGGAGTGAAAATCTCCTAGTTTCTGTTAAGACCTGCAGGGTTCTATCCCGCATCAACTGAATGCAACTCAGACACTTTAATTAAGCTAAGGCCTCTATAGATAGGAGGGCCTCGATCCCACAAAATCTTAGTTAACAGCTAAGCGCTTAAACCAGCGAGCATCTATCTACCCCACCGCCCCTCGGGGGGGGGGGGGAAAGGGGGGGTGGGGTAGGGGGAAGCTTTGGCGGGGGTTGGCCCGCGTCTTTAGGTTTGCAATCTAACATGATAACACCACAAAGCTTGGTAAGAAGAGGGATCAAACCTCTGTCTATGGAACTACAGCCCACCGCTTAAACATTCAGCCATCTTACCTGTGGCAATCACCCGTTGATTCTTTTCTACTAATCACAAAGATATTGGTACCCTATATCTAGTATTTGGTGCCTGAGCCGGAATGGTAGGCACTGCGTTAAGCTTACTAATCCGTGCTGAGCTAAGTCAGCCTGGTGCCCTCCTTGGAGACGACCAGATCTACAATGTAATTGTTACGGCTCATGCCTTCGTAATAATCTTCTTTATAGTAATGCCAGTAATAATTGGGGGGTTTGGCAATTGACTCGTACCCCTAATGATCGGCGCCCCAGACATGGCATTCCCTCGAATGAACAACATAAGCTTCTGACTTTTACCCCCCTCATTTCTTCTGCTACTAGCATCCTCTGGGGTAGAAGCAGGTGCGGGCACAGGTTGAACGGTATACCCGCCCTTAGCGGGGAACCTGGCTCATGCTGGGGCATCAGTTGACCTTACAATTTTTTCACTACACCTTGCAGGTGTCTCATCCATTTTAGGGGCCATTAATTTCATTACCACTATTATTAACATGAAACCCCCAGCCATTACACAATATCAGACACCTCTATTCGTATGAGCTGTGCTAGTAACAGCCGTACTGCTACTCCTATCTTTACCGGTTTTAGCTGCAGGTATCACAATGCTCTTAACTGACCGAAACCTAAACACAACCTTTTTCGACCCAGCGGGAGGGGGGGACCCAATCCTCTATCAACACCTATTCTGGTTCTTCGGTCACCCAGAGGTATATATTTTAATTCTGCCCGGATTTGGAATGATCTCGCACATCGTAGCCTATTACTCAGGCAAAAAAGAGCCCTTCGGGTACATGGGCATGGTTTGAGCAATGATGGCGATTGGGCTGCTAGGGTTCATCGTATGGGCCCACCATATGTTTACCGTAGGAATAGATGTGGACACTCGAGCCTACTTTACTTCTGCCACAATAATTATCGCAATTCCCACGGGTGTAAAAGTGTTTAGCTGACTGGCCACACTGCACGGGGGGGCAATCAAATGAGAAACACCCCTTCTTTGAGCGCTGGGATTTATTTTTCTTTTTACGGTCGGAGGCTTGACTGGGATTGTACTAGCAAATTCGTCGATCGACATCGTACTACATGACACATACTACGTAGTAGCTCATTTCCACTACGTACTGTCAATAGGAGCAGTATTCGCAATCATGGGGGGTTTTGTACACTGATTTCCTTTATTCAGTGGCTACACTCTACACAGCACATGAACCAAAGTACACTTCGGAATCATGTTCCTGGGAGTAAACTTAACATTCTTTCCACAACACTTCTTAGGGCTAGCTGGGATACCACGCCGTTATTCGGACTACCCAGATGCTTATACCCTGTGAAACACAGTCTCATCGATTGGATCAATGATCTCTCTCACAGCAGTAGTATTATTCTTATTTATCCTCTGAGAAGCATTCACTGCCAAACGAGAGGTGAAATGAGTCGAACTCACAGAAACCAATGTTGAGTGACTCCACGGGTGCCCTCCACCATACCACACATTTGAAGAGCCAGCATACGTTCGGGTGCAACAAGCTTGGGCCCCTCAACAGCTGAAAGCCTAAACCACATATCAAGAAAGGAAGGAATTGAACCCCCATTTACCGGTTTCAAGCCAGCCGCATCACCACTCTGCCACTTTCTTTTAATAAGATTCTAGTAATAAAAATTACACTGCCTTGTCAAGGCAGAGTTGTAGGTTAAAACCCTGCGTATCTTGCACTTAATGGCACACCCCTCACAACTAGGCTTCCAAGACGCAGCCTCACCCTTGATAGAAGAACTCCTCCACTTTCATGATCACGCACTAATAATCGTGTTCCTGATTAGTACCTTAGTCCTTTATATTATTGTAGCAATAGTAACTGCTAAAGTTACAAACATATATATTTTAGACTCGCAAGAGATTGAAATCGTCTGAACTGTCTTACCCGCAGCAATTTTAATCCTTATTGCACTACCGTCCCTTCGAATCCTTTATCTTATAGATGAAATCAATGACCCCCACCTGACAATTAAAGCCATCGGCCATCAATGATACTGGAGCTATGAATATACTGACTACGAAGACCTGGGATTTGATTCGTATATGATCCCAACACAAGATTTAACCCCTGGCCAGTTCCGACTACTAGAAGCAGATCACCGAATAGTAGTACCCATAGAATCCCCAATCCGAGTGCTAGTCACAGCAGAAGATGTTCTACACTCATGAGCAGTACCAGCCCTGGGAGTAAAAATAGACGCAGTCCCAGGACGCCTTAACCAGACAGCATTTATCGCCGCCCGACCAGGAGTATATTATGGACAATGCTCCGAGATTTGTGGTGCAAATCACAGCTTTATGCCAATTGTAGTTGAAGCAGTCCCCTTACAACACTTCGAGAACTGATCCTCAATAATGCTAGAAGACGCCTCACTAAGAAGCTAAAACGGGGAAACAGCGTTAGCCTTTTAAGCTAAAGATTGGTGACTCCCAACCACCCTTAGTGACATGCCACAACTGAATCCCGCCCCCTGATTTGCAATTCTAATGTTCTCGTGAGCTGTATTTCTAATTATCCTTCCCACGAAAGTCATAGCACATACGTTCAACAACGAACCTGACCACCAAACCGCGAAGAAACCAAAGTTAGACTCTTGAAACTGACCATGATACTAAGCTTTTTCGACCAATTCATAAGCCCCACATACATAGGAATCTCTTTAATTACCTTAGCATTAGCCCTCCCATGAATTCTCTACCCCACTCCCTCATCTCGATGGCTCAACAACCGGTTGTTGACTCTGCAAACCTGGTTCATTAATCGATTTACGCAGCAGCTTTTACTACCGCTAAACGTTGGGGGACACAAATGAGCAGTCATACTGACATCCTTAATATTATTCTTGCTGACAATTAACCTATTAGGACTTCTGCCCTACACGTTTACCCCCACCACTCAACTATCGTTAAACATGGGGTTTGCGGTTCCCTTATGAATGGCTACTGTAATTATCGGAATGCGTAATCAGTTGACTGCGGCCCTGGGCCACCTTCTGCCAGAGGGAACCCCCGCCCCCTTGATCCCTGTTCTTATTGTAATCGAAACAATTAGCTTATTTATTCGCCCACTAGCCTTAGGCGTCCGACTCACAGCTAACTTAACAGCAGGACATCTTCTGATTCAACTTATTGCCACTGCAGTTTTTGTCCTTCTCCCAATAATACCCACAGTAGCCATTCTAACCGCAGTTGTATTATTTCTCTTAACGCTATTAGAGGTGGCAGTAGCAATAATTCAAGCTTACGTATTTGTATTACTGTTAAGCCTCTACCTACAAGAAAACGTATAATGGCACACCAAGCACACGCATATCATATAGTTGACCCAAGCCCTTGGCCACTAACTGGCGCAGTAGCCGCCCTACTAGTGACGTCGGGAACCGCCATGTGGTTCCACTTCCAAACAATAATTCTGATAACACTCGGGATAATACTCATACTACTTACCATATATCAGTGATGACGGGATATCGTACGCGAAGGCACTTTCCAAGGACATCACACGCCCCCTGTACAAAAAGGACTACGGTACGGGATGATTCTTTTTATTACCTCAGAAGTGTTCTTTTTTCTAGGCTTTTTCTGAGCCTTCTACCACTCTAGCCTAGCTCCTACACCAGAACTAGGAGGATGCTGACCCCCAGCTGGAATTATCGCCCTCGACCCATTTGAAGTCCCCCTGTTAAATACGGCCGTCCTGCTAGCCTCTGGGGTCACTGTTACATGGGCTCATCATAGCATTATAGAAGGAGAACGAAAGCAGGCGATTCAATCTCTTACCTTAACAATTATTCTTGGCTTTTACTTCACTCTGTTGCAAGCAATCGAGTATTACGAAGCCCCCTTTACAATCGCAGACGGAGTCTACGGGTCAACATTCTTTGTGGCAACCGGATTCCACGGACTGCACGTTATTATTGGCTCCACATTCTTGGCAGTTTGTCTCCTGCGCCAAATCAAGTACCACTTTACATCAGACCATCACTTTGGATTTGAGGCTGCCGCATGATATTGACACTTTGTCGACGTAGTATGACTATTCTTGTACGTCTCAATTTACTGATGAGGCTCATAATCTTTCTAGTATTAATGCTAATACAAGTGACTTCCAATTATTTAATCCTGGTTTGAACCCAGGGAAAGATAATGAACCCGATTATTTCAATCTTGACTATTGTTACTATCTTATCTTGCGTACTAATTACGGTTTCATTTTGACTACCACAAATAAACCCTGACTCAGAGAAGCTATCCCCATATGAATGCGGGTTTGATCCCCTTGGCTCCGCTCGACTCCCCTTTTCGATGCGATTCTTTTTAGTAGCCATTTTGTTTCTGCTATTTGACCTAGAGATTGCACTCCTACTACCCCTACCGTGAGGAGACCAGCTATCCGACACCACACTTATATTTTTCTGGGCCATATCTATTATCGTACTATTAACCTTGGGGTTAGTATATGAGTGAATACAAGGAGGACTAGAATGAGCTGAATAGGCGATTAGTCCAATGAAAGATTGCTGATTTCGGCTCAGTAGAACATGGTTCAAGCCCATGACCGCCTTATGACTCCGACACACTTTAGTTTTACACTAGCATTTATCCTGGGGTTTTCAGGACTTGCATTTCACCGCAAACATTTACTATCGGCTCTGTTGTGCTTAGAAGCAATAATGCTGTCTCTGTATATTGCTATGGCCCTCTGGTCATTCCAAACAGAAGCTACTGCTTTTTCCTCAGCGCCAATGATGCTTCTGGCCTTCTCAGCCTGTGAGGCCAGCGCGGGCCTGGCCCTCCTGGTGGCCACCTCACGGACACACGGCACAGACCACCTGAAGAACTTAAACTTACTACAATGCTAAAAGTATTAGTCCCAACTATTATACTCATCCCCACTACCTGACTAGTTAATAAAAAATGACTATGAACCACCACCACTTGCCAAAGCTTTATTGTTGCCACTCTAAGCCTGATCTGGTTTAAGTGGGACTCAGAAGTAGGATGATCTACTACAAGCCCCCATTTAGCCACTGACCCTCTATCCATACCCCTGCTCGTACTATCTTGCTGGCTATTACCACTAACGATTCTTGCTAGCCAGAATCACGTGCGATCCGAGCCCACTAACCGTCAACGGTCCTATATTACTTTACTAATCTCCTTGCAAATATTTCTAATTATAGCTTTTGGGGCTACTGAAATTATTATGTTCTACGTTATATTTGAAGCAACGCTGATTCCTACCTTAGTAATTATCACACGGTGGGGAAATCAAACTGAACGACTGAACGCGGGCACATACTTTCTCTTCTACACGTTGGCGGGGTCTCTCCCGCTGCTCGTAGCTTTACTTATGCTTCAGAAGGACTTGGGGACTCTTTCAATGCTAACGATCCAATACACAGAACCCTTCACCCTATCCTCATGAGGCCACAAAATATGATGGGCAGGCTGCCTTGTAGCATTTTTAGTGAAAATACCACTATATGGCCTCCATCTTTGATTACCAAAAGCGCACGTAGAGGCCCCCGTGGCAGGGTCTATAATCCTCGCGGCCGTGTTGCTAAAGCTAGGGGGCTACGGCATGATGCGCATAATTGTCGTCCTCACCCCCCTCACCAAAGAAATGGCATACCCGTTTATTATTCTGGCTTTATGAGGAATTATCATGACCGGGGCCATCTGCTTGCGACAAACCGACCTAAAATCCATAATCGCATACTCGTCTGTCAGCCACATGGGACTTGTGGCAGGCGGGATCTTGATCCAAACTCCATGGGGATTCACAGGAGCAATTATTTTGATAATTGCCCACGGATTGGTATCCTCTGCCCTGTTCTGCCTAGCAAACACTAACTACGAACGAACACATAGCCGCACCCTCCTACTGGCCCGGGGACTACAAATGATTCTTCCGTTAATGACTGCCTGGTGATTTATTGCTAATTTAGCCAATCTGGCACTCCCGCCCCTCCCCAACCTTATAGGAGAACTAATAATTATTACATCTTTATTCAACTGGTCATATTGATCTATCGCTCTGACAGGACTAGGAACCCTTATCACAGCTGCATACTCTTTATATATATTTCTCATGACCCAGCGAGGGCCAGTCCCAACTCACATCATCAACCTAGAGCCCTCTCACACTCGGGAGCACCTCCTGATTACTGCACACCTTGTCCCGGTGTTACTGTTAGTCCTAAAACCAGAGCTGATATGAGGGTGATGCCTGTGTAGATATAGTTTAACCAAGACATTAGATTGTGATTCTAAAGATAGGAGATAAAACCCCCTTATTTACCGAGAGAGTAAGATTTAACCTGAAGAATTGCTAGTCCTTCAAGACCGTGGTTTGAATCCACGGCTCACTCGGCCCCTAAAGGATAATAGTACATCCGTTGGTCTTAGGAACCAAAAACTCTTGGTGCAACTCCAAGTAGCGGCTATGCCCTTAACAACCTTAATATTTAACTCGAGCCTTCTAGCTGTTTTTGTATTACTCATCTACCCCATCATCACCACTCTCAACCCCAACCCATTAGAAAAAGATTGAGCCGTGACCCGTACAAAGACTGCCGTTAAGACAGCATTCTTTGTTAGTCTGATCTCGCTGCTGCTCTTCTTGGACCAAGGCATGGAAGCGGTGATAACAAACTGGCAATGAAGCAACACAATGACTTTCGACCTAAACACGAGCTTTAAGTTTGACCATTACTCAGTAATTTTTGTACCAATTGCACTCTATGTCACGTGGTCAATCATGGAGTTTGCCTCATGATACATACACGCGGACCCTAACATAAACCGATTCTTCAAATATTTAATGATGTTTCTGGTAGCAATAGTTGTTTTAGTAACTGCTAACAACCTATTTCAGCTGTTCATCGGGTGGGAGGGCGTAGGCATTATATCATTTCTCCTCATTGGCTGATGGTACGGTCGGGCGGACGCCAACACCGCCGCACTTCAAGCCGTTGTATACAACCGGGTGGGGGACATCGGACTTATCTTAACTATAGCATGGCTGGCAATAAACCTCAACACCTGAGAGATTCAACAAGTGTTTATTGCCTCAAAGGAAATGGACTTAACCCTCCCCCTTATAGGCCTGGTGGTCGCAGCTACAGGAAAGTCCGCTCAGTTTGGACTACACCCTTGGCTCCCATCAGCAATGGAAGGTCCCACACCGGTATCTGCCCTACTGCACTCAAGTACCATAGTAGTTGCCGGGATCTTCCTGCTCATCCGCCTTCACCCAATCATAGAGAATAACCAAACAGTCTTATCAGCTTGCTTATGTCTGGGGGCACTAACTACGCTATTCACAGCCACCTGTGCCCTAACGCAGAACGACATCAAGAAGATTGTTGCATTTTCAACATCTAGCCAGCTAGGTCTTATGATAGTAACCATTGGACTTAATCAACCACAACTAGCGTTTATGCACATTTGTACGCACGCATTCTTCAAAGCAATGTTATTCCTATGCTCGGGGTCTATTATCCACAGCTTGAATGACGAGCAGGATATCCGGAAAATGGGCGGACTACACAAAGTCCTTCCATTCACATCATCCTGCATAATAATCGGAAGCTTGGCCTTAACAGGGACCCCATTCTTAGCGGGATTCTTCTCTAAGGATGCAATTATTGAGGCAATGAACACATCTTACCTTAACGCCTGAGCCCTTACCCTAACTCTAATCGCCACATCATTCACTGCTGTGTACAGCTTACGCATTGTGTTCTTTGCCTCGATAGGCCAACCGCGATTTCTCTCACTCTCCCCTATTAATGAAAATAACCCAGCAGTGATAAACCCCATCAAGCGGCTGGCCTGAGGGAGCATTGTCGCAGGGTTGATTATCACCTCGAACTTTTTGCCCATAAAGACCCCAATCATAACCATGCCCCCACTTCTCAAACTGAGCGCTCTTGTAGTCACTGTTGTTGGGCTGCTAACCGCGATTGAGCTGGCCGGCCTGACTAGTCAACAATATAAAGCTACTCCGCACATACCCACCCATAACTTCTCTAACATGTTGGGCTACTTCCCATCCATTGTTCACCGAGCCACCCCTAAATTGGCCCTCATTATGGGCCAGAAGGTGGCAACCCAAGTGGTAGACCAGACCTGATTTGAGAAGCTAGGCCCAAAGGGAATCGCGAATGTTCAACTACCGATGGTTAAGATAATCAATAACCCGCAGCAGGGGCTCATTAAGGTTTACTTGACAACGTTTTTCCTCACGAACGCTTTAGCTATTCTAATAGTGGCCTTGTATTAGATTGCTCGGAGAGCCCCCCGGCTACGTCCCCGAGTTAGCTCTAAGACTACGAAAAGGGTAAGCAACAAAGCTCACCCACAAGTCAACAGCATTCCCCCTCCGAAATAGTAAATTAACGACACCCCACTGAAGTCGCCACGTAAGGCCGATAAATCTCGATACTCATCAACAACGCCGCAGTAGAAATCAAATCAACCCCCGTAAAACGTGGCAACCCCTGCAACGCACAACAAGACATAGCCTCCCACGTATCCTAAGACAGATCAATCTCCCCAGGACTCTGGATAGGGCTCCGCGGCGAGCGCAGCAGAGTATGCAAAAACTACTAGTATACCTCCTAGGTAGATTAAAAAGAGCACCAACGAGATGAAAGAACCACCATACCCTGCTAACACCCCACACCCCCCTGCGGCCGCCAGCACTAACCCTAAAGCAGCAAAATAAGGAGCGGGATTAGAAGCCACCCCCAGAAACCCTAATGTTAGTACAACTAAGAAGAGAAGAATAAAATAACTCATGGTTCTCACCCGGATTTTAACCAGGACCAATGATATGAAAAACCACCGTTGTAATTCAACTATGAGAACAGTTAATGGCAAACCTACGAAAAACCCACCCGCTACTAAAGATTGCTAACGATGCCTTAGTGGATTTACCAACCCCCTCCAACATCTCAGCATGATGGAATTTTGGCTCGCTCTTAGGACTATGCCTTATCTCCCAAATCTTGACCGGGCTATTTCTAGCCATGCACTACACTTCAGATATTTCAACGGCCTTCTCCTCAGTTGCTCACATCTGCCGAGATGTCAACTACGGATGGCTGATTCGCAACCTACACGCTAACGGGGCCTCATTCTTTTTTATCTGCCTCTACATGCACATTGCCCGAGGACTATACTACGGGTCATACCTYTACAAGGAGACTTGAAATGTCGGTGTAGTACTATTTCTGCTAGTGATGATGACCGCATTCGTTGGATACGTGCTCCCCTGGGGCCAGATGTCATTCTGAGGGGCTACAGTCATTACCAACCTATTATCCGCTGTACCATATGTCGGAGATGCCTTAGTCCAATGGATCTGAGGAGGCTTCTCAGTAGATAACGCCACCTTGACTCGGTTTTTTGCTTTCCACTTTCTGTTTCCATTCGTAGTAGCCGGAGCCGCAATACTGCACCTCCTTTTTTTACACGAAACGGGGTCGAACAACCCCACAGGCTTAAACTCTGACGCAGACAAAATCCCGTTCCACCCATACTTCTCTTACAAAGACCTCTTGGGGTTTATTGTAATGCTTACGGCTCTGGCGACCTTAGCTCTGTTTCACCCCAACCTTCTAGGCGACCCTGACAATTTTACCCCCGCTAACCCGATGGTTACGCCCCCACACATTAAGCCGGAGTGGTACTTCCTGTTTGCCTATGCTATTCTACGATCGATTCCCAATAAACTGGGAGGTGTCCTGGCCCTCTTATCATCAATTCTTGTGCTCATGGTAGTACCGATTTTACACACATCCAAGCAACGGGGGCTCACTTACCGGCCCGCCTCCCAGCTGCTATTCTGAATTTTAGTTGCGGATATACTAGTACTGACATGAATTGGGGGCATACCAGTAGAACACCCTTATGTCATCATTGGCCAAGTAGCTTCCGTTCTCTATTTCTCACTATTCCTAGTTGTTAACCCATTCGTGGGCTGATTAGAGAATAAAACGCTGAACTGATAGGGCCCTAGTAGCTTACTGGCCCAAAGCACCGGTTTTGTAATCCGAAGACTGGGGATTAAAATTCCCCCTAGCGCCTTATATCAGAAGGGAAAGGCTTTAACTTCCATCCTTAACTCCCAAAGCTAAGATCATTAATTAGACCACCCTCTGACTCACATTATGTGCGTGGGCATTATGTGTATGCACGTATTACATTATATGCATAATATTACATACACTTATGTGTCCGTACATCACTTAAAATGTTACATAATTAACTACATACAGCAATTGTCATCCTTTACCCCATTAATCCTGTAGAGGGAGATAATATGTAGAATATTACCCCTTATCTAAAACAATAAAAGAAGAACCAATAAAATGACTTTTAACCATTATCTTTGGGAAATACCACTGAAGTGTACATAACACACTATTTTAAGTACACCATGAACTCTATATACTAAAAAAAAATCCCTGGCCCAGCTAATGGGGGTTTTCCAGTAATTTCTATGAATGGACCTAACAGAAATAGCATCAGTACTAAATATCCAGTAAGAAACCCCCAACCAGTATAAGTCACGTGTACACGTTTAATGATAGGTCAGGGACAAGGATTGTGGGGGTCGCACAGGGTGAACTATTACTGGCATCTGGTTCCTATTTCAGGGCCCCACTTTCCAAACTCCCTGCAACTTGAATTATATCTGGCATCTGATTGATGGTGGAGTGCATCGATTCGTTACCCACCAAGCCGGGCGTTAATTTATAGGCATTTGGTATTTTTTTTTGGGTTTCCTTTCACCTGGCATGTGGCCTTCTTCTGAAAAGATAGTTAAGGTTGTACATTTTTCTATGATTAAGGACAAATGGGTGAATGTTGGAATGACATAACTAGATAACCACATTAATCTCTATCATGTGCATAAGTTATTTCTTTACTCCAGCTAACACTGAGATTACCCCCCCGCTAGACTATCGTCAAACCCCCCTACCCCCCTATCTACTGGAAACCTCATCATAATCCTGTCAAACCCTCAAACCAGGCTAAGGCCCTGCAAATCTCATCACTAACAAAAATTTTGCGTGTGTGTTACATTATTAAACACTATATATAGT